TAATCTTTATTTGAACTTTAATTTGTTAAAAGTAAAAAAAAAAATTCTAATAATATTTAATCTTTATTTTAAATATTTATAATTAATTATTTACTAATTTTAATACTTGGATTTTAACAATTTTTTGTTGAAAAGTTTAAAATAAATTCAAAATTGGGTAAAAAAAAAGTTAAAATTTGGGCAAATTTTTTTAACTTTCTAAATTTGAAAAGTTGCCTTTTTTCGATCTAATAAAAAGACATGTATTGATTTTTTCGTGATTTTAATTTTTGTTAATAAAAATTTAATAATTCAATAACAAATATTAATTTTCATATATATAAATATTTAATATATATATATATGTATGCTAGATTGTTATGTATCTTTACGTATATATACATATATATATTATTAATATTAATATGTATATATACATTTAATAATTAATAAATATATTTATAGATATAGTAATAATTTTCATTAATATAATTATTTTATAAAAATACAATGGCTTATAAGACTCCTTACCGAAAAAATAGAAAAATTTATTATTATAGTAAAAATTCGATAATTTTTAGATTTATAAAAAATTTAAATTTAAATTCAAAAAATAAAATACAAATAAAATTTATATTTATATACATTTTATAATTTATAAAAATTAAATATTTATAATTATTACAATAATTATTTATAATTATTGTAATAATTATAAATATTTATATATATTAATAAATTTATTATATATATATATATTAATTTATTTATATATATTATAATATATAATTATATATTAATAAATAAAATTTAATTATAATAATTATATATATTAATATATAAATATATATATATATAAATATTTATATANAAAAAAAAAAAAAAAANTTAAATAAATAGTAAATATAATATAATTATTTTATTAATAATAAAATATAATTTAAAATGTAAATATTTTAAATTTAATTATTATTAAAGTATTATTTAATTAAATAATTTATTTTTATATATTTTAATAATGTTTATAATTTTTTTTTTCACTAAATATATTTAATTTGTTTAAAATTAAATATTTAATATTAAAAAAATTTTAAATAAAGATTAAAATTTAAGAATTTTTGGGCAGAAAATATTTTTTATTTAATTTTTTTATTAAATTTAATAAAATTTTTTATTTTATTATATTTATTATTTTTTTTTAATTATTAAAATAATTTAATTATTAAATTAGGTATAAATTAAATTAATAATTGGGGTAGAATTATTAATTTTTTATATATAATTTAATTTTAATTATTTATTAATATTTTTATATTAAATTTTATTTAAATTATTTTAAAAATTAGATAGTAAATTGGGGTAGAATTATTATTTAATTTAATTATATAATTTATATTTAATTTAATAATTAAGAATTATTTTTAAATATTTAATAGTTAAATTATTTAATTTTAATAGATTTTATTTATTTTTATATAAAATTTATTAAATAACATATTAGGTAAATTTTTATTTTACTGAATTATAATTTTTTTATTTAATTTTAATTAAAATATTTTTTGCAAGAATATTTTATTTTAGATTTATGTATTTTATATTAATTGATTTTTATAAAAATTTATTTAAATAAATTTTATATAAAAATTTAGTTTTTAATAAAAAAATTAATTTTTTATTAATTTTTTATTAATTTTTTATTAAATTTAATATTTTTAATTAATTATAATTGGGGTAGAATTATAAATTAATTTTAAATGTTATATATTTAAATTTTTAATTATTTAGTATAGAAAAGTATATCAAAAATTTTTATTATTATTTTATTTATAGAAAATTAGTTTTGGGTTAATTATAAAATTATTTTTATTTTATAATAAATTTCTATATACTTTTGAATCTTATAATCCTTTTAAATTGGGTTTTATAAATTAATTTTTATATTTTATTGGAATTTATTTTAATATTTATTAGTATAATTTGAATTAAATATTTTGGCAAAAATATTTTTTATAATTTTATTGTTTTATTTAAAAGGAATTAGTTATATTAGTAAGGTTAAAAAAATTTCGACAGCCAAAAATTTGGTTAATAGATATTTTAATAAAATATCTATTGTTTAATAAATTTTAATAATTAAAGATATATTAAAGTTTATTGGATGTCAAAGGATTAAATATTATTAGAATTTTTTAATGATAATTATATTTAATCGTTGATAATTTTTTTTTTATAAAGATTTTCAACAAATGCACGGGAGGAAATTTGTTTTTTTTTATTTAATTAAATGGTGAATAATTCATTTTATTATTTTTATTATTTTTTTATGTATTTTTATATAAAGTTTAATTTTAGCTTAAAAATTTATTTAATTTTTTTTTTACATGTAAATTTTCGTATGTTTTTAATTAAATTTAAATAGTTTATTTAAAAAAATTTATTCACAGTATTTAATTTTAATAATTTAAGAAATTAAGAATTAGAAATAAATTTTAATATTAACAAATTTTGTGCCAGCAGTTGCGGTTATACAAAAAATGTAAATAAATTTTGTTAGTAAGTAAATATATGAATTATTAATTTTAAATTAAAATTTTATTTATTAGGTGAAATTTGAAATAAAAAATTAATTTATAAAAAAGTTTTTAATATTATGAAATTTATATTTAAACTAGGATTAGATACCCTATTATTTTAAATGTAAAATAAATTATTAAAGTAGTATTAGTTATGTTCTTGAAATTTAAAAATTTTGGCGGTATTTTAGTCTATTTAGAGGAACCTGTTCTATAATTGATATTCCACGATTAACTTTACTTATTTTATAAATTTGTATATCGTTGTTATTAGAAGATTTTAATAGAAAATAAATTTTTAATATTTTATATTATAAAATATATCAAATCAAGGTGCAGTATATATTTAAGAAGAAATGGGTTACAATAAAAATATTTAAACGGATTAAATTTTTAATAAAATTTATAAAGGTGGATTTAATAGTAATAAAATTAAATTAAATTTTATGATTTTAGCTCTAAAATATGTACATATCGCCCGTCGCTCTTATTATAAAATAAGATAAGTCGTAACATAGTAGATGTACTGGAAAGTGTATCTAGAATAACAAATTAGAGCTTGTTAAGTAAAGCATTTTATTTACATTAAAAAGTTATCGTGCGATTCGATTTATTTTGAAATTAAAAATTTATTGTTTAATATTTATTTTTTTTGATTTTTAATAAAAATAATTTTATTTATTTTAATTTTTAGTATATTTTATAGAAAAAATTTTATTAATTATAGTTTAATTGTATTGTAAAAGATAATTGAGATAGAAATTAATTATTTATAAGTAGAATTTATTTTTTGTACCTTGTGTATCAGGGTTTATTAAATAAATATTAATTATTTTAATTTTCTCGATTTTAAGAGAGCTAATAATTTATTTTTTTTATTGTAAAAAAAATATTTATAATAATTTATTGGTAATGAAATGTTATTCGTTCTTAAATATATCTAGTTTATTTAGAAATGAATTTAATTCAAATATTTTAATTTTAATAGATTAATTTGTTAATTTATTAAATTTTTATATTAATAATTAAAGGGATTAGCTTTTAATTAAATTTTTATAAATTATAGAAAATATTTAAAAAATGTAAGTTTAGAAATATCTATCAATAATAATTTGTTATAATTAATTTAATTTTTAATATTATTTTATATAATTTTAAATTTTTTATAAATAAATAATTTTTAATTTTTGAAAATTAGATATAATGATAGAATTAGTATATATAATATATTTTAATAATAAGATTTAAAAGATTATTTAAAGGAATTCGGCAAAAATTTTACTCGCCTGTTTAACAAAAACATGTCTTTTTGAATTGTATATAAAGTCTAGCCTGCCCACTGAAATTTTTAAATGGCCGCAGTAATTTGACTGTGCAAAGGTAGCATAATCATTAGTTTTTTAATTAAAAGCTTGTATGAAAGGTTGGACGAAGTAAAATCTGTCTCTATTTAATTTATATTAGAATTTAATTTTTAAGTTAAAAAGCTTAAATTTTTATAAAAGACGAGAAGACCCTATAGAACTTTATAATTCATTTAATATAATAAATTAGGATTTATTTAAGTTTTATTAATATAATTATTTTATTGGGGTAATATAAAGATTAAAATAATTCTTTTTTATTATTTACATTTATTTATGGTATATAAAAGATCCATTTTTAGTGATTATAAGATTAAGTTACCTTAGGGATAACAGCGTAATTTTTTTAGAGAGTTCATATCGATAAAAAAGTTTGCGACCTCGATGTTGGATTAAAGATTAGTTTAGGTGTAGATGTTTAAATTTTTGGTCTGTTCGACCATTAAATCTTTACATGATCTGAGTTCAGACCGGTGTAAGCCAGGTCGGTTTCTATCTTTATTAAATTTAAATATTTTAGTACGAAAGGACCAAATATTTAATATATATATATTTTTATTTTTGAATATTAATAATTATTTTGGCAGATTAGTGTAATGAATTTAGAATTCAAATATGTAGTTATATTACAAATAATACTTGTTTTATATGGATATATTACTTTCTTTAATTTGTATAATATTATTAGTAATTTGTATTTTAGTAGGGGTTGCTTTTTTAACTTTATTAGAACGTAAAGTATTAGGTTATATTCAAATTCGTAAAGGTCCTAATAAGGTAGGTTTTATAGGTATTCCACAACCTTTTTGTGATGCAATTAAATTATTTTCTAAAGAACAGACTTATCCTTTACTTTCAAATTATATTATATATTATTATTCACCTGTAATAAGTTTATTTTTATCTTTATTATTATGAGTTATTATTCCTTATTATATAGTTTTATTTTCTTTTAATTTAGGTATATTATTTTTTTTAGCTTGTACTAGTTTAGGAGTTTATACTGTTATAATTGCTGGTTGGTCTTCTAATTCAAGTTATTCTTTATTAGGGGGTCTTCGAGCAGTGGCTCAGACTATTTCTTATGAAGTTAGATTAGCATTAATTTTAATATCTTTTATAATTTTAATTGAAAGTTTTAGATTAATAGAATTTATTCAATATCAAAAATTTATTTGAATAATTTTTTTATCTTTACCTTTAAGTTTTGTATGATTTGTTTCAAGTTTAGCAGAAACAAATCGAACTCCTTTTGATTTTGCTGAGGGGGAATCAGAATTAGTTTCTGGATTTAATGTTGAATATAGAAGTGGAGGATTTGCTTTAATTTTTTTATCTGAATATTCAAGAATTTTATTTATAAGAATATTATTTTGTGTAATATTTTTAGGTAGTGATTTAATATCTATTATATTTTTTTTAAAAATAGTTTTTATATCTTTTTTATTTATTTGAGTTCGAGGAACATTACCTCGTTATCGTTATGATAAATTAATATATTTAGCTTGAAAAAGATTTTTACCTTTGTCTTTGAATTATTTATTTTTGTATATAGGTTTAAAAATTTTGTATTTTTCTTTATTAATTTAGTGAATTATTTTTAGTAAAGTTAATAGAAAATTTAATTCTTTATTATGTTTTCAAAACATATACTTATAACAAGTTCATTAACTAATTAATATAATAAATTATCTCATATTTTTATAATTAATGGATTAATTAAAAAATAAAGAAAGTAAAGAATTGTTAAAATTTGTCCTATTAAAATATATGGTTCTTCTACAGGACGTATTCCAATTCATGTTAATAAAATTATAATAATAAAAAAAAATCAAAATAATATTTGGTTAATTGGATAAAATTTTAATCTTTGAAAATTTCTTGTATTATAAAAAGGTAAAATAATTAAAATTAAAATTGATATTAGTAAAGCAATGACTCCTCCTAATTTATTAGGAATTGATCGTAAGATTGCATATGCAAATAAAAAATATCATTCTGGTTGGATATGAATTGGTGTAACAAGTGGATTTGCTGGAGTAAAATTATCAGGATCCCCTAAATAATAAGGATTAATTAAAGTTAAAATTGTAATTATTATTATAATAATAATAAATCCTATAAGGTCTTTATAGGAAAAGTAAGGGTGAAAAGGGATTTTATCAATATTACTATTTAAGCCTAATGGATTATTAGATCCAGTTTGATGTAAAAATAAAAGATGAATTATAATTATAGCGGAAACAATAAATGGAAGTAAAAAATGGATTGTAAAAAATCGAGTTAAAGTTGCGTTATCAACAGCAAATCCTCCTCAGATTCATTGTACTAGTATATTTCCTAAATATGGAATGGCAGATAATAAATTAGTAATTACTGTAGCACCTCAAAAGGATATTTGCCCTCATGGTAGAACATATCCTATAAAAGCTGTTCCTATAATCAATAATAAAATAATTACTCCAATTATTCAAGTATATATAAATTTATATGATCCATAATATATTCCTCGACCAATATGAAGATATATACAAATAAAAAAAAAAGAGGCTCCATTTGCATGTAATGTTCGAAGTAATCATCCATAATTTACATCTCGACAAATATGATTTACACTATTAAATGCTAAATCGATATTTGCAGTATAATGTATAGCTAAAAAAAGTCCAGAAATAATTTGAATAATTAAACAAAGTCCTAATAGTGAACCAAAGTTTCATCATAATGAAATATTTGAAGGTGTAGGTAAATCAATTAATGCTTTATTTATAATTTTTAATAATGGGTGACTAATTCGTATAGGTTTATTCATTATAATTTTTGTCGTAAAGGACCATGATTAATATCAGTAATTTTTACTACTGCAATTAATGTTAAAAATAAATAATTTATTAATATAAAAGAAATTAAGTTATTAGGTATATTATAAATTATATTTAGGCTTGATAAATTTTCATTTTTTAATATTGTATTATAAATTAATTCAATTATATTAGAATTTTTAAATAAAGGGTTTAATATTATATAATCAATTAATAAGTAAGAAAGCATAATTCTTAAAATTGATGTGATAATAAATAATGATATTTTAATTGAAAAATTAAATATTTCATTTGAAGCTAATCTTGTTATATAGATAAATAAAATTAATATTCCTCCAATTATAATTAGAAATAAAATATATGAATATCAAAAAGAATAAGAGAATATTCCTGTAATTAATGCAATTAATAATGTTTGGATAAAAAGAATTAATCCTATAGATATAGGATGTTTTAAAAATATAAAAATTATTGTTATTAATAATCTTAATAATAATAGTAAATAAAAAATACAGAGAATAGTTTAAATAAAATATTAATTTTGGAGATTAAAGTTAGAAAGAATTTTTTTTCTCTGAAGTTTTAAAAGAATTTTCTTATTTTTGATTTACAAGACCAATATTTTATTTTAAATTATTAAAACTTATTGTTTATTTATTTAATATTTTAGTATTTATTTTTATATATTTTGTTGGGATAATAGTTTTTTCTTTAAAACGTAAACATTTATTGTTAATATTATTAAGATTAGAATTTATTATTTTATCTTTATATATTTTATTATTTATTTATTTATCAATATTTAATTATGAATATTATTTTATTTTAATATTTTTAGTTTTTTGTGTATGTGAAAGTGTTTTAGGATTATCAATTTTAGTTTCTTTAATTCGAACTCATGGGAATGATTATTTTTTTTCAATAAATATATTATGTTAAAATTTTTATTTATAATATTATTTATAATTCCTTTATGTTTTAAAAAAAATAGTTTTTGATTAAACCAAATTATGTATTTTATTATGAGTTTTTTATTTATAATAATAGGAAGATTTAATTATTTATGAATGAATATTAGATATTTTTTTGGAGCAGATTTATTATCATTTGGGTTAATTTTATTAAGTTTTTGGATTTGTTCTTTAATAATTATAGCAAGAGAGTTAATTTATAAAAATAAATTTTTTGATAATTTTTTTTTATTTATATTATTAATATTATTATTATTTTTATATTGTACTTTTAGTTCAATAAATTTATTTTTATTTTATATTTTTTTTGAATGTAGATTAATTCCTACTTTAATTTTAATTATAGGTTGAGGGTATCAACCTGAACGTTTACAAGCAGGAATTTATTTACTATTTTATACTTTATTTGCTTCTTTACCTATAATAATTGGAGTTTTTTATTATTATAATAATTATTTTACACTAGATTTTTTTTTTTTCAATAATTTATATTATTTTAATATATATATATATGTTAGTATAATTTTTGCTTTTTTAGTTAAAATACCTATATATATAGTACATTTATGATTACCAAAAGCTCATGTAGAAGCTCCGGTGTCAGGGTCAATAATTTTAGCTGGTATTATATTAAAATTAGGAGGTTATGGATTATTACGTGTTTTGAGTATATTTTTGATTATTGGAATATCAATATCTGCATTATTTGTAAGAATTAGTTTAATAGGTGGTTTATTAGTTAGTTTAATTTGTTTACGTCAAACAGATTTAAAGTTATTAATTGCTTATTCTTCTGTTGCTCATATAGGTTTAGTTTTAGGGGGGATTATAACTTTAAATTATTGAGGGTTTTGTGGTTCTTATATTATAATGATTGCTCATGGTTTATGTTCATCAGGATTATTTTGTTTAGCCAATATTTCTTATGAGCGAATAAATAGTCGTAGTATTTTTATAAATAAGGGTTTAATAAATTTAATACCTAGAATAACATTATGATGATTTTTATTAAGTTCAAGAAATATAGCTGCTCCTCCCTCATTAAATTTAATAGGAGAAATTAGTTTATTAAATAGATTAATTTCATGAACTTGAATTTCGATTTTTATTTTAATATTTTTATCTTTTTTTTGTGCTGTTTATACTTTATATTTATATTCATATAGTCAACATGGAAAAATTTATTCAGGTAAATTTTCTTGTTCTTCTGGGTATGTGCGTGAATATTTATTATTATTTTTACATTGATTTCCTTTAAATTTATTAATTATTAAAAGAAGTTTTTTTATATTATGAATTTAATATTTAAGTAATTTAATAAAAAATTTTGGTTTGTGATATCAAAAATATAAGTTTAATCTTATCTTAAATTATTAAAATTATTTCTATTTGTATTATTAGTTCATTAAGTTTATTTTTAATTAGAATTAGATTATTTTTTATAAGTTTAAAGTTTTTATTTTTAGATTATAGAATTTTTATTGAATGAGAATTATTAAGTTTAAATTCTTCATCAATTGTAATAGGAATTTTATTTGATTGAATATCTTTAATATTTATAAGATTTGTATTATTTATTTCTTGTATAGTAATTTTTTATAGTGAACAGTATATAGAGGGGGATTTAAATATTAATCGTTTTATTATATTAGTTTTAATATTTGTATTTTCTATGATATTATTAATTATTAGACCAAATTTAATTTCAATTTTATTAGGGTGAGATGGATTAGGTTTAGTTTCTTATTGTTTAGTTATTTATTATCAAAATATTAAATCTTATAATGCTGGTATAGTTACAGTTTTAATAAATCGAATTGGTGATGTTATATTATTAATTGCTATTTCTTGAATAATAAATTATGGGAGTTGAAATTATGTATTTTATTTAGATTATATAAAAATAGATTTATATATACAAATTATTGGGGGATTAGTAGTGATTGCAGCTATAACTAAAAGTGCTCAAATTCCTTTTTCTTCATGATTACCTGCAGCTATAGCAGCACCAACTCCAGTTTCAGCTTTAGTTCATTCTTCTACTTTAGTAACGGCTGGTGTTTATTTATTAATTCGTTTTAATATTATTTTAAATGAAAATTTAAGTTTATTTTTATTATTAATTTCAGTTTTAACTATATTTATAGCTGGGTTAGGTGCTAATTTTGAATTTGATTTAAAAAAAATTATTGCTCTTTCAACTTTAAGACAATTAGGATTGATAATAAGTATTTTATCTATAGGAAATTTTAAATTAGCTTTTTTTCACCTTTTAACTCATGCTTTATTTAAATCTTTATTATTTATATGTGCTGGAGCTATTATTCATAATTTAAAAAATATACAAGATATTCGTTTTATAGGTAATTTAATAGTTTATATACCTTTAACATGTATTTGTATAAATATTTCTAATTTAGCTTTGTGTGGAATACCTTTTTTAGCTGGGTTTTATTCAAAAGATTTAATTTTAGAAGTAGTTTGTATAGATTATGTGAATATATTTATTTTTATTTTATTTTTTATTTCAACAGGTTTGACTGTATGTTATTCATTTCGATTATGTTATTATTCTATTACTGGGGATTTTAATTTTTATTCTTTTAATTCTTTAAATGATGAAGGTTGAATTATAATAAAAAGTATAATTATAATATTAATTATAGTGATTTTTATAGGAAGAATATTAAGTTGATTAATTTTTCCTACTCCTATTATAATTTGTTTACCAATTGAGTTAAAATTATTAGCTTTAATAGTAAGAATTATTGGTATATGATTAGGTTATGAAATATCAAAATTTTCATTTAGATGATTAAGAAATTCTTTAAAGTTTTATTATTATAGATATTTTTTTGGCTTTATATGATTTATACCTAATATTTCTACTTTTTCAATAAATTATATTCCTTTAATAATAAGTTATAAATTATTTAAGGGATTTGATCAAGGATGAAATGAATTTTTAGGGGGTCAAAGAATATATATAAATATAAAGAAATATTCTATATTTTTTCAATTTTTACAAAACAATAATATTAAAATTTATTTAATTTTAATTATTTTATGATTAGTAATATTATTTATTTTAATATTAATTTATTTAAATAGCTTATTTTAGAGCATAATATTGAAGATATTAAGGAAATTAATTATAATTTTTAAGTATTTATAAAAATAAATAATTTTTTTTTTACAGTGAAAATGTAATGTTTTTTTTAAACTATATAAATAAGAAATATAAACGGAATTTAACCGCTAAGAAAAAAGTTAGCAGCTTTTTTTTGATTCATCATATTTCTTTAATTGGAATTAAAATTCAATTATATTATTAACAGTAATATACCTCTTTTTGGTTTCAATTAAAAATTAAATAAGGATGATGTCATCAAATTTTTAGGTCGAAACTAAAGGTAAAAATTTACTTCTTATTTTAAGATAAAATAATTATATTAATATTTTTTGAATGCAAATCAAATGTTTTATTTAAACTATAATCCTTAAATAGCTCAATTTAAAGCTCCTTGATTTCATTCATGATAAAGTCCTATTAATAAAATTAATAAAAAAAAAAATCCTAAAGTTATTCATGATAAAAGATTTGAAATTTTTATAATTATAATTATAGGTATAAGTAAAGCAATTTCTACATCGAAAATTAAAAAAATTACTGCAATTAAAAAGAATTGTAAACTAAAAGGTAAACGAGCAGAATTTTTTGGACTAAATCCACACTCAAAAGGAGAATTTTTTTCTCGATCTATAAAAGTTTTTTTTGATAAAATATTACATAGAAATATAATTAATATTGAAATAGTTATTAGAATTATTCTTATTGTGAATATAATAAAAATTATTTATACTAAAAATAATTAGACCATTTGATTGGAAGTCAAATATACTATTTATACTATATAAATATTATCTGCCTCATCAGTAAATTGAAATATATAAGAATAATCATACAACATCAACAAAATGTCAATATCAAGCTGCTGCTTCAAATCCGAAATGATGAATAGAAGAAAAATGATTATAATAGTGACGAATTAAGCATACTAGTAGAAATGTTGTTCCAATAATTACATGTAAGCCATGAAATCCTGTAGCTATAAAAAATGTTGATCCATAAATTGAGTCTGCAATTGTAAAAGGAGATTCTATATATTCATATCCTTGTAATATAGTAAAATAAATTCCTAAAATTACTGTAAAAAATAATCTTTGTAAAGTTTGATTATAATTATTTTCTATTAAACTATGATGAGCTCATGTAACTGTAATTCCTGAGGTTAATAAAATTAAAGTATTTAATAAGGGAATTTGTAATGGATTAAAAGCTTGGATTCCTATAGGAGGTCATATATTTCCTAATTCAATAGCAGGGGATAATCTTCTATGAAAAAATCCTCAAAAAAATGAAATAAAAAAAAATATTTCAGAAATAATAAATAAAATTATTCCTCATCGTAATCCTATTGTTACAATGTAAGTATGTAAACCTTGGAAAGTACTTTCTCGTGTAATATCTCGTCATCATTGAATTATTGTTAATAAAGTTAATAAAGTTCCAATCATTAATAAATTTATATTATATTGATGAAATCATTTTAATAAACCTGATACTACAATTATTGCTCCAAAAGCTCCAGTTAATGGTCAAGGTCTATAATCTACTAAGTGATAAGGATGATTTGAATGTGTTGACATTTAGATTACTTCTCTTGAGTATAATGTTCTTAAAATTGCAAATACATATGATTGAATAATTGAAACAGCAAATTCTAATGTTAATAATAATAATTGTACAATAATTAATAATGAGATTAAAGATGAATTAATTATTGGTCCAGTATTTCCTAATAAAGTTAATAATAAATGTCCAGCAATTATATTAGCTGCTAATCGGACAGCTAAAGTTCCTGGACGAATTATATTTCTAATAGATTCAATACATACTATAAAAGGTATTAAAATTGAAGGAGTTCCTTGAGGAACAAGATGTGCAAATATATGTTGGGTATTATTAATTCATCCAAATAATATAAAACTTAATCATAAGGGTAGAGCTAAAGATAAAGTTATTGATATATGTCTTGAACTTGTATAAATATAAGGGAATAAACCTATAAAATTATTAAATAAAATTAAGGAAAATAATGAAATAAAAATAAAGGTTCTTCCTTTGTGATTATAAGGTCCTAATAATGTTTTAAATTCTTTATGTAAAGTTAAAAGGACATTAATTCAGATAATGTTAAAGCGTGATGGAATAAATCAAAATGTTATTGGAATTAATAATAAACTTAATAATGAACTTATTCAATTTAATGATAAATTTATAATACATGTTGAAGGATCAAAAGAAGAGAATAAATTTGTTATCATTTTCAATTTAAGGTTTTTGAAATAAATTTATTATTTTTAATTAGATTTGTATTTTTAATTAAAAATATATAATAATTAATAAAATTTATAAAAAAAAAAATTAATAAAAAAAATATATATAAGAATAATCAATTTATTGGTGCTATTTGTGGAATAAAAAAATATTAATTTAAATTAATAATTTTAGTTTGACATTCTAATGTTATAATTTTAACTAATTTTTTTCATTAGAAGTAGTTGTTAATTTACTATAAATTAGTTTAAGAGACCAATACTTACTTTCAGTCATCTAATGAATTTTCTATTTAGAAATTCATTTTACAAATGTGTTAGTTGAGATACTTTCAATTACAATTGGTATAAAACTATGATTAGATCCACAAATTTCTGAACATTGTCCATAAAATAATCCTGATCGATTTATAAAAAAATTTGTTTGATTTAATCGTCCAGGAGTTGCATCAATTTTCACCCCTAGGGTAGGAATTGTTCATGAATGAATTACATCAAGGGCAGTTACCAATATTCGAATTTGTGTATTAAAAGGTAATATAATTCGATTATCTACATCTAATAATCGAAATTCATTATTTTTTAATTCATTTGTTGGAGTTATGTAAGAATCAAATTCAATTTTTTTAAAATCTGAATATTCATAACTTCAGTATCATTGATGACCAATAGATTTTAAGGTAACTGAAGGATTTCTTACTTCATCTAATAAATATAATAATTGTAATGAAGGTAAAGCAATAAAAATTAATGTAATTGCTGGTAGAATTGTTCAAATTACTTCAATTGTCTGACCTTCAAGTAAATATCGATTAATATATTTATTAAAAGATAAAGTTGTTATTAAATATCTTACTAGTATTGTAATTATTATTAAAATTATTAAAGTATGATCATGAAAGAATATAAGTTGTTCTATAAGGGGGGAAGCTCTATCTTGAAGATTTAAATTTGATCATGTAGCCATTTTCTAATAAAAGTTATGACTTTATACATGAAGCTTAAATTCATTACACTATTCTGCCACATTAGAAATTTGATAACATTGGCAATTCAGAATAGCTATGTTCAGCTGGAGGATAATTTTGGAATCATTCAATAGAAGTGGATATTTGACTTGCAAAAATTACTAAACGTTGAGAAATAAAACTTTCTCAAATAATATAAATTAATAATAAGACACCAATAAAAGAAATTGTTGACCCAATTGAAGAAATTACATTTCATGAAGTATATGCATCAGGGTAATCTGAATATCGTCGTGGTATTCCTCTTAATCCTAAAAAATGTTGAGGGAAAAATGTTAAATTTACACCAATAAATATAATAGTAAATTGAATTTTTAAAAGATTGTTATTTAATCTTAATCCTGTAAATAAAGGAAACCATTGAATGAATCCAGCTATAATAGCAAATACAGCTCCTATTGATAATACATAATGAAAATGGGCAACAACATAATATGTATCATGAAGAATAATATCAATTGATGAATTAGCTAATACAACTCCAGTTAATCCTCCAACTGTAAATAAAAAAACAAATCCTAATGCTCAAAGTAATGAAGGACTATAGGATAATTGAGTACCATGTAAAGTAGCTAATCATGAGAAAATTTTAATTCCAGTTGGAACAGCAATAATTATTGTTGCTGAAGTAAAATAAGCTCGTGTATCTACATCTATTCCAACTGTAAATATATGATGAGCTCATACGACAAAACCTAACAATCCAATAGCTAGTATAGCATAAATTATTCCTAATGAGCCAAAAGTTTCTTTTTTTCCTCTTTCTTGTCTAATAATATGAGAGATTATTCCAAATCCTGGTAAAATTAAAATATAAACTTCTGGATGCCCAAAAAATCAAAATAAATGTTGATATAAAATTGGATCTCCCCCTCCTGCTGGATCAAAAAATGAAGTATTTAAATTTCGATCAGTTAATAATATTGTAATTGCACCAGCTAAGACAGGTAATGAAAGTAATAATAATAGTGCAGTAATTCCTACAGATCAAACAAATAATGGTATTCGATCGAATGTTATTCCTGTAGATCGTATATTAATAATTGTAGTGATAAAATTTACAGCTCCTAAAATAGATGAAATTCCTGCTAAGTGTAGGCTAAAAATAGCTAAATCAACTGAAGCTCCGGCATGGGCAATACCTGAAGATAAGGGAGGGTAAACAGTTCATCCTGTGCCTGATCCGTTTTCAACTATACTACTTATTAAAAGTAGTCTTAATGAAGGCGGGAGTAATCAAAAACTTATATTATTTATTCGAGGGAAAGCTATATCAGGGGCTCCTAATATTAAAGGAACTAATCAATTTCCAAATCCTCCAATCATAATTGGTATAACTATAAAAAAAATTATTACAAATGCATGGGCAGTTACAATTACATTATAAATTTGATCATCACCAATTAATGATCCTGGATTGCCTAATTCGGCTCGGATTAATATTCTTAAAGATGTACCTACTATTCCTGATCAGGCACCAAAAATAAAATATAAAGTTCCAATATCTTTATGGTTTGTTGAGAATAATCATTGTCGCGGTAAAATGGCTGAGATAAAGGTAATAAACTGTAAATTTATTTAGGAAATTTAAATTTCTTTTACCAATCAAGAATAGAATAATAAAAATTAGTTTTATAGTTTAAAAAACATTAAATTGCAAATTTAAAGATAGAAATTAATTCTTAAAACTTATATTTAATATTTTGATTAAATATTGCTTTAGCCTTAAGGCTTAAAGCATTTCCTTTATTTATAGCTTTGAAGGCTATTAGTTTTTGATTAACTTAAATCCTTTTAATAAAAATTAAAAAGAATTGTACATAAAATTAATCCATTAATTGAAATAAATGATAAAAATAATATTAAAAAATTTATTTTTATATTTAAATTTTTAAAATTAAAATATAATTCATTATGAGATAAAATTAATCTTGTATAAATAATTCGTAAATAAAAAAACAAAGTGATTAAAGTTATTATAATTATAAATAATAATAAATATATATAATTATTTCTTAGGTATTGAATAATAATTCATTTGGGTAGAAAACCTAAGAAAGGGGGCAGTCCCCCTAATGAAAGTAAATTTAATATTAATCTAAATTTAATTAAAATATTTTTGTTTATAAATGTATATATTTGTTTTAAATAAAAAATTTTAAATATATTTAAAATTGTAATTAATGTAATTAAAATAAATGAATATAAAAGAAAGTAAATTAATCAAATTATTTCTCTATTGAGAAAAGAACTTAATATTCATCCTAAATGATTAATAGATGAGTAAGCTATAATTTTTCGTAATCTAATTTGATTTAAACCACTAATTCTTCCTACAAGAGTTGATATAATAATAATAAAAATGATATAATTAGAAAATTTAATCGTATATGACAATAATATTATTGGTGCAATTTTTTGTCATGTTATTAAGATTAATCTATTAATTCAATTTATTCCTTCAATAATTTCAGGAAATCAAAAATGAAAGGGGGCAGCTCCCATTTTTAATAAAAAAGATGAATTAATTATTATAATCAAAAATAGATTAGTATTTTTAATATCTCTAATTATATTAGTAGTAATTATAATTATTAAAATAGAAAATAAAAATATTGTTGAAGCTAAAGCTTGTACAATAAAATATTTAATAGATGATTCTGTTGAATATGGGTTATTTTTATCTTTTAATAATGGAATAAATGATAATAGATTAATTTCTAATCCTATTCATGTTCCTATTCATGAATAGGATGAAATTGAAATTATTGTTCCTGAGATTAAAGTTATTATGAATATTAATTTATATATATTAATTATTAAAAAGAAAAGGATTAAACCTTTATATTTAGGGTATGAACCTAAAAGCTTAATTAGCTTATCTTTTTACATTTTAGTATATGATGTATATAAGTTTTTGATACTTTTGGAAATAGTTTAATTCTATTAAATGTAATTTTAATGAAGGTAAAAATTTACATAATTTATTCTATCAAAATAACCCTTTTAGATCAGGCACTTCATT